GATGTTAAATACTATTGGATGGGTTACTTTTTATTGGCATTGGAAACACATCACATTATGGCAGGGTAACGTTTCACAGTTTAATGAATCTTCCACTTATTTGATGGGATGGTTAAGAGATTATCTATGGTTAAACTCTTCACAACTTATCAATGGATATAACCCGTTTGGTATGAATAGTTTATCAGTCTGGGCATGGATGTTCTTATTTGGGCATCTTGTTTGGGCTACTGGATTTATGTTCTTAATTTCCTGGCGTGGTTATTGGCAGGAATTGATTGAAACTTTAGCATGGGCTCATGAACGTACACCTTTGGCAAATTTGATTCGATGGAAAGATAAACCAGTAGCTCTTTCAATTGTGCAAGCAAGATTGGTTGGATTAGCTCACTTTTCTGTAGGTTATATATTCACTTATGCGGCTTTCTTGATTGCCTCCACATCGGGCAAATTCGGTTAATTAGTTATGTATTCTATCCGCAATAATATATTTTTTTTTATTTTAATAAAAAAAATATAGGTATGCACTCTTATATTTATTTCTACATCTAGGATCCGATTTGTATCATTATCATTGATAATAAGAGGAACTTAAGCATTATGGCAAAGAAAAGTTTGATTTATAGGGAGAAGAAGAGGCAAAAATTGGAACAAAAATATCATTTGATTCGTCGATCCTCAAAAAAGGAAATAAGTCAGATTCCGTCGCTAAGTGAGAAGTGGAAAATTCATGGAAAATTACAATCCCCACCGCGTAATAGTGCACCTACACGTCTTCATCGACGTTGCTTTTCGACCGGAAGACCGAGAGCTAACTATCGAGACTTTGGACTATCTGGACACATCCTTCGGGAAATGGTTCATGCATGTTTGTTGCCAGGGGCAACAAGATCAAGCTGGTAAAGATTTAAGTATCCGTTAATTTTTCTATTTTTTTCTATGCTCGACGAGGCCCCTTTACCATTCTGTCTAAATAGGCTATTCTATTTGTACAGATATGGAATAGGGGCGCATTCAATTCGTCTTTGTTTATTAGAGTTTAGTCCAAGTTTTTTTGTTTCATCGCGGGGTAGAGCAGTTTGGTAGCTCGCAAGGCTCATAACCTTGAGGTCACGGGTTCAAATCCTGTCTCCGCAACATTTTATTTTTTTTCAACAAATGTAAGTTTGATTCTATTAACTAAACTAGTCATTAATTAATACTTGTATTTTGGGACGTGAGGACAAAATTACTATATTTCCCGGTCAACTATACCGAATCTTTTATCTTTTTGAATCCATTTATATTTGGGCGGATAGCGGGAATCGAACCCGCGTCTTCTCCTTGGCAAAGAGAAATTTTACCATTCGACTATATCCGCATTTTTTTGCCTTCTTGATAAGAAATTTATGGATAATATTTGTTCAAAGCTATACGAGATACACTCTTTGGTTTGGGGTCATTTCATAAAATTCTACTACCAAATCAGTTTAATTAACAATTCTATTAATATATATAAATATATATATTTATATTATATATTAATAATATATTTATTCTATATCTATATATAGAATTCCATATTCAAGAATATATTATTCTCTATTTCCATAAAATATTATATTCTATATTGATATCAGATATCAATTTTTGATTAGTTTTTTTATTTAATTATTTATTACGATTTCAGAGTTATATTTAGTAAATTGCTATTTATTAATATTTTATTCATATTTTACTCAAGTTCCAGAAGTTCGACCCCCCCTCTAATTTTTTTGTTTTCTTTATTTGCATTTTATGGACTTATATTGAATTTGAATGTGTAATTCGTGGAATGGGAGGGGTCATCTCATTTTTGGATCTGCAACGAATGAATTCAAGAGATAAGAGAATTAAGGATACCCACTAAGAAGACTAATCCAATCCATAAAGATGTACCAGAAAATACAACATTTTTGTTACTCGACCACCCGTCAGGAGACGCAAATACAACGGGTACACTAATCAGTAAGATTGATGAAGTAATAATTAATGCAAAAACAGCCAATTGAAAAGCAATAGTCATGTTTTTAATCCTCCAAGCTATTAACAAAAGAATATACACCATTTAATCCTCTTACCCACTAAAAAATTTTAATAAATAAAGGGATTTTATCATGAATCCGTTGATTCGAGATGACTTATTTCCAACTTCTTTTTACCACTTTTATTCTATTCGGACATGAAGTTAAAGGTTCTTTTTGACTTCACAAATGGGTATACTGGATCGTGTATCTCATTTATTTATATAGACAGATTGATAGACTTAATAAAGAAAGTCACACCCTATATCTTTTTCTACATAGTGATCATATTAACTCATCGAGCTATGTTCTATTTGGTGAAAAAAAAGATAAAATAGAAATTATCTTTCGGAGAGATGGCCGAGTGGTTGATGGCTCCGGTCTTGAAAACCGGTATAGTTCATAAAAAATAACTATCGAGGGTTCGAATCCCTCTCTCTCCTTTTGTTGGATGAATA